CTGAGAAAAAGAAAAAAAGAATAATCAATGGAATAAAAGAAGAAATGTCCCGGCCAGTACTTAAGCAGATCAGGCCGGGAGAATAAACCTTTCGTATAAAATCAAAGAACTAAGATATTCTTTATATTGAGGAGATCCGTTTTGAGTCATTATCTATATTGAATTCCTGATCAATTGCTTTTTTCTATCTTTTTCTTATTTGTATTATTTTTACATATTTTATTATACATAATATATTTATACTATAATAAATATATACCTTTACTTTTATTTTATTTAAATTATTTTATCTAAATATTAAATACTTTGTTTAAGTTTAAATTTTAATAGCTATTTTAAAAATTTCTATTATTTATTAGAATATTTTTGAATATTTCGAATTTCTATTTTAATAATATAATAAAATAAATAATAATAATAAAGTTAAATAAGATTAAAAAAAAAAAATCAAATGAAAAAATAAAATAAAGAGAAGAAGGTGGATTTTTATCAATCTTTATTTCACGTGTTACATCACATAACAAATTTTAAATTTGGAATTAGGAGAGATGGCTGAGTGGACTAAAGCGGCGGATTGCTAATCCGTTGTACAAATTATTTGTACCGAGGGTTCGAATCCCTCTCTTTCCGCTTTCTCTGATCACTTGGTATTTTCGAATTCGAAAAGATTCTCATCCTATGAAACAAATAAGATTATTAAGAATTAATTTATAAAAAAGCAAAAAAAACTATAAATTTTTTATTCCTCACGTCCAGGATTGCGTCCTGGATCATTAGATAAGAATCCAAAGATAAAAAGGGAAACAAAGAATATCACTACTGTGTAAACAAAGAGTTTGAGAGTAAGCATTACACAATCTCCAAGATCATTTTTTTTTTGAAAAAGGGGAATAGATTGCCTATTTTTTACCACATATACCATTTTTTTGTTTTGACACCCCAAAAAATGAAAAATAAAACGAATTTTTTTGTAATAAGATTTTGATTCATTCGTTACCCGAGATTTCTTGTCATATCAATAATTAGGTATTATGGAGTACCTAATAGTCCATACTCACCGGAAGGTCAGAACGGGGAAAAGGCTGATCCAAATTCATCGCTGCGGTTATTCATTCAATATACAAGAATTTCTATTTTTGAATCGAGGGTTCATAATGTAAGACTTATCTGATCTTATCAATTTTTATAATTTTTTTATCAAATACATCATCAATTTAGCAGAGTATTAAAGATTTCATCGAAAACTTACAGCGGCTTGCCAAACAAAGGCTAAGAGAAAAAAGAGTACAGGTATGACAGGCATAACATCTACAATTGGATTGAAAATGGCATAAGCTTCGGGCAATTTGGCGAAGAAAAAACTACTCGAATAAAGGACAGAATTAAGACAGATACCGATTAAACTAAAGATATTAAGCATAACAAGCATTTCGTTCTTGTGGATTAGATAATTTTGAGTTATTTTTATAAGGGAAAAATGAAAAAGGCAGATCAAGAAATCCTTCTTTTTCTTCGGTTCGGACTTTCCCAAATAAAAAATCCCTCCCCCCATTATCATTCTAAAATGAGAATATAAGGAATTCAACTTTCATACAATATCTTAATTGAATTCTATGTAATGATCAATGAATTTTTTTGATTCTATATCTACATGTCTTGAATCCTAGCAACAAAATATCCCATATGTTTTTGTGTATTTGGGTTGGGATTGACGAATAACCAATACCAATATTAGTATTGATTAATATCGAATAGAAATCAAAATGGGGCGTGGCCAAGCGGTAAGGCAGCGGGTTTTGGTCCCGTTATTCGGAGGTTCGAATCCTTCCGTCCCAGATCGTTTTTCATGAAACGAAAGATGGTATCACACTGCATTCCACATGAAACAAAAATTTGTTAAAGGGAAAAATCTTTTCTTATTAATTTTCAGAATGGTTCTAAGAATCATATCTGAGAATTCGTTTGGTTTCTCACAAACGGAATCAAGTGTCAAATGTGGGTAAAATTGAATATCTTTATTTTCATTCAATTCATATGATAGAATATGGGGTTAAATTAAATAAATTTGATCCTTGCTGACCCTTATCCGGATAAATACTTATTTATCCGTAGATAGAAATATTATATACCGGTTGAACCAATGACTATTCATGATTTTATATTGAATCAATTCCATACCGCTTTGAAATTTCAATTAGAGGAATGTTATGGTAAAACTTCGTTTGAAACGATGTGGTAGAAAGCAACGTGCGACTTGAAGGACATGGTCGGCTGTGGATTTTTACATCCGCCATCTTCTATAGTAATGAAGATGCTCTTGGCTCGACATAGTTTGTTCTGTTCTGCCCGGAACCTAATTTGTGTTGGGTTATAAGTAAATAGTACATGATGAAGCTCGAGAAGAAAGGATTGATTCATTTTTCAAGGGAAAGAATCTAGGGTTAGTGAAAATCAATAAGTTAGACCAACTCTGTAAGTATATATAAATTCTAAATCGAAAGGTTCAAATTCAGAACAAGTTTTAAAAGTAAAATTTTTAGAAATTGGTAAAACTATTTCGATGAAAAGTGTATCACAAGGGAATCAATCATTCGTATTCTATTTATATAGAAAGAAATAACAAAAAAAGGTATGTTGCTGCCATTTTGAAAGGAATAAGGATCCCCGAGGTAATGTCTAAACCCAATGATTTCACAAAGCAAGGATAAAGGATTCCGAAACAAGGAAACACTATTTTCAATTGCCTCAACAATTGGATCAGACTGAGGAATAAAAATAGATTCGAAATGAGACAAACAAAAGAGTTTAGAGACGGCTCAATAAATGTCTAAGGATTTTCTTGTCAGAATTACCCAACTTGAGTTATGAGTATGAATGAGATTTATTCCTTTTTCTGTAAGTAAGAAGAAAAAAGTACTTAATTCAAATTATAGTGAAATTCATTATTTTATGGATCCACTTGCTATTATATACAGAAATTGGAATCATTTTTCTCGAGCCGTATGAGGAAAAAACCTCCTATACGTTTCTAGGGGGGGCATTGTTTATTTACATCTATCCCAATGAGCCATCTATCGAATCGTTGCAATTGATGTTCGATTCCGAAGAGAAGGAAGAGATCTTCGAAAAGTAGGTTTTTACGATCCGATAAAGAATCAAACTTATTTAAATGTTCCTGCTATTCTATATTTCCTTGAAAAAGGCGCTCAACCTACAGGAACTGTTTATGATATTTTAAAGAAGGCAGAATTCTTTAAAGAAAGAACTTTGAGTTAATTAAAGGAAAAAATTATTAAATAAATAAAATAAAGTAGGGAAGGGTAACTAGTATCTATCCTTGTGTAATTATTTCTATTTACACACCATTTTCCTTTTTCTTGCTTTATTCATATTTTGGTGGGGGAATTGAATTTAACAACAAACAAGGGGTTAAGCTTGCTTATCGTACTTTTATTGATTGAATAAACCGGGGATTTTTTATTTACCCTTTCCTTAATTTTTCCCATTCCAATTTCTTATTTATGTTGTGCCAATCCAACACAAGTCTTTATTTTATTTACTTGATTTACTTTCTCAACATTGCTTTTATATTGACAATGGTGTATCGAACAAATATAATTCGATCGTAGATAAATGGGGCTGTTTATCCCCACCCCATATTGGTTTTTTTGTTTCCTTCACTCAAATGATGGGTTTGCCTTGCTGCATTTACTCTCATACAAGATGTATTTTCTTAGGGAAAATCAAAAAAGAATTTGATAAAAAATGGGTGGTCTGCCATAATTTTTACATTTCGATTAGGAATATTTTTAATCCGATCTGCTAATTTTGGTATTTTGCGTTTCTAATTGATCAGAAAATCCTTCTTTTCGATGTGTTGCTAGTTCAATGTTTTGATAGGGTCGGGCAGTGCAACTCAATTGATTTTTATATTTCGATCATATCTACATACCCTATTTATCCGGGTTGCTAACTCAACGGTAGAGTACTCGGCTTTTAAGTGCGACTATGATCTTTTACACATTTGGATGAAGCAACGAATTCGTCCAGACTATTGGTATAGTCTATAAGACCACGACTGATCCTCAAGGGTAATGAATGGAAAAAACAGCATGTCGTAATAAAATCAATTTATTATTTTATTAGATTTTCTATTTTATTAATTTATTTAATTTGAAATGAAAGTCAAAGTTAAAGTAGAACTTTGAGTTTATCCTTACCGAATCATTACAGTTCCAAAGGATTGTTTTGATTTTTGGAAGGGGACAAAAGAAATTCACATTTACAGTTGGGTCTAGTGAATAAATGGATAGAGCTCTATGGCTCCAATTCTGGTAAAATAAAAAAAAAGCAACGAGCTTATGTTCTTAATTGGAATGATTACCCGATCTAATTAGATGTTAAAAATGAATTAGGGCCTAATGCGGGAAAGAGTGGGTTCTCCTGTGAGTGAACCATTGATTTTTTTCTTTTTTTTTTAGAATCCTAATTATTCCTTATTATGGATTGTAGACGGATGTGTAGAAGAAACAGTATATTGATAAAGAGAATTTATTCCAAAGTCAAAAGAGCGATTGGGTTGCAAAAATAAAGGATTTTTTCTCTTGTTGTAATTATAACGAACATAAACCAATTGGATAGAAAAGGAAGGTAAAAAGATCTGTTGATTGGACTCCCTCTTTCTTTTCCGGGGTATATATTTTTTTTTTACTATACTATATGCATAATACAATACATAATACCCTGTTATGACCATATTGCACTATGTATGTATCATTTGATAAACCAAGAAAAACCTCCTGCCTCTGGCTCAAGTAGAAATGTAAATGGAAGAATTACAAGGATATTTAGAAAAAGATAGATCTCGGCAACAACACTTCCTATATCCGTTTCTTTTTCAGGAGTATATTTATGCGTTTGCTCATGATCATGGTTTAAACGATTCGATTTTTTACGAACCCGTGGAAATTCTTGGTTATGACAATAAATCTAGTTCAGTA